ACCGAGTGAGCTGTGCCGACCATTAGTATCATTCTCATTTTACTAGATGACTTAGGTCTATGTCAACTAAAAGAAACTCAAAAATAGTAAATTCAAAAAGTTTTGGACCGGGAATTTCTTGGATCTTCTAAATAAAGGAAGACTTTCTAAGTTTGAAAATGAAAAATGATATAGATTCTAAATAATTCAAATTGATATTTCTTTCTCATTTGTACGTGTATGATATATCCCACAAGACTTGTATCTAATCAGAAACTAAATTGTAGTTTGTAAAAGCGTAGGATGAATGAAAAAAAAATAATGAATTCTTGAATAACTAAAAAAAAGGTAAGGTGTCAAACAGACTCTCTCTTTTGGGGAGTAGAGTTGGGGATAGAGGGACTTGAACCCTCACGATTTTAAAAGTCAACGGATTTTCATCTTACTATAAATTTCATTGTTGTCAGTATTGACATGTAGAATGGGACTCTATCTTTATTCTCGTCCGATTAATAAGTTCCACCAAGGATCTATCAGACTATGAAGTGAATCATTTGATCAATGAATTGTTGATTTTTTCTTAAACTTCGAATTGATTCACAACATTTCTATTTTGTTTATAAAAAAATAGAAATCGAGATTCAGGTCGTCATTTTTGAGATCTTTTGTGTTACCTATATTTAGACAATATAGGTTTTTCTCCTTCATCCTTTTTGATTTGAAGTTTCGATCGAAGGATTCCTTTATCAACACAATATCAACACAAGGTAGTGAACTCCATTTGTTAGAACAGCTTCCATTGAGTCTCTGCACCTATCCCTTTTTTCTCGTTTTCTAAACTCCGGTTTGTTCGCGTAAACCAGGATTTGGCTCAGGATTGCCCATTGTTAATTCCAGGGTTTCTCTGAATTTGAAAGTTATCACTTAGTAGGTTTCCATACCAAGGCTCAATCCAATTAAGTCCGTAGCGTCTACCAATTCCGCCATATCCCCTTTTTATTAGGATCTCATTATGATGTCTTTCCACTTTTTCTTATGCCGAAACCTTGGAATTCATTACATATAGATATAGATACTGAGTTTATTTCTTTGGTATCTTCTTTCATTTTTTTGAGCCCCATCCATATTGATTTAGTCTAATCAACAAAGATTATATCATCTTTGTATTTGCAATTCAATATGGTTATATATTAGATAACGTATATATGTTCTGCCTTTTCTCACCTTTGTCTTAAATTTTAATAAATAGTCGAACGGTCGATTCTTTTTTTTGAACTTTCATGAAAATAAATTTATGATTATTATTGAAACTTAGAATTCTACAATGTGCAATGGAAAAAGATTATAAGTCTACTTCATAGATTTGAAATTCGAATAATTCTAAAAAATTAGAATTCGAATATTAATTCTAATAATTCTATAATATAATATTAGAAATAAACTAAAAAAAAAGTCTAAAATAATAATAATAGCATGAGGTTAGAACAAAAAAACAAGAATTTCAAATCAGATATCATTTAACTTAAAAAAAAAAAGATTTCTGATCTAATTAATATTTTCTTATTTATAAACTAATGAAATCAAAATTAGAAAGTCGATATACTGTTATATTCTATTAATTAAGGTTATGTTTTATTTATTTAATGATAGTTACTATTTATTTGAGCTATATTCTGTTCTAGAATATATAGAATATTATTAATTCTAAATAGATAAGGAAAAATATGAATAGAATAGTTACTTCATACGATCTAGTAGTTTAGTGAATTTGTATGCATGCGCTATTTTATTTGAGCCCGCTTAGCTCAGAGGTTAGAGCATCGCATTTGTAATGCGATGGTCATCGGTTCGATTCCGATAGCCGGCTTTTCCATTTTTTTCGTTTTTTTACATGATTTTTAATGTACTTTCAAAATCAAAGAAGATTGAAAAGACTTCTTGCACCTTTTTCCAAGAGTTACCACTCCATATTATATTATGTCAGATAAACGTCCATATAGGAATATATATTGGGTAAAAGAGTTAGATCTTTGCAAAATAAATCAAGAAACTAAAGGAAATTTTTTTTTGATTTATTTGATTTATATATATTGTATATACAATAAAAAAAATTGGTATATTGAGAGAATATATCTTCTTACTCTTTGTATTCCAATAGTTTATTGGAGTGGATTTCACGTCATTTATCATTATCATTTAGTTCAGTTTTAATTTTGTTTAGTTTTGTACAATTTCAATAAAAAAAGGAGTCTTTATGTCACGTTACCGAGGGCCTCGTTTTAAAAAAATACGCCGTCTGGGGGCTTTACCGGGACTAACTAGTAAAAGGCCTAAGGCAGGAAGCGATCTTAGAAACCAATCACGCTCCGGAAAAAAATCTCAATATCGTATTCGGTTAGAAGAAAAACAAAAATTGCGTTTTCATTATGGTCTTACAGAACGCCAATTACTTAAATATGTTCGTATCGCCGGAAAAGCCAAGGGGTCAACAGGTCAAGTTTTACTACAATTACTTGAAATGCGTTTGGATAACATCCTTTTTCGATTGGGTATGGCTTTGACTATTCCTCAAGCACGCCAATTAGTTAACCATGGACATATTTTAGTTAATGGTGGTATAGTTGATATACCAAGTTATCGCTGCAAACCCCGAGATATTATTACAGTGAAGGATGAACAAAACTCTAGAACTTTGGTTCAAAATCTTCTTGATTCATCTGCTCCTGAGGAATTGCCAAATCATCTGACGCTTCACACATTCCAATATGAAGGGTTAGTCAATCAAATAATAGATAGGAAATGCGTCGGTTTGAAAATAAATGAATTGCTTGTCGTAGAATATTACTCTCGACAGACTTAATAAACCTAACTTAAGTAAAAAACATAACTAAAAACAAGAGTTCGGCCAACTCGCCTTTGCCCTCTTTTTGATTAAAAATAAAAAGGCACGAGGTAAAGGATTTTGTTGGGTAATCTTTTTCCTATTCATGTATCATAGATTGGTAGAGAGATTTGGATCCCTTGTGTGCTATTTTCCATATCAAAGAAATTAGGAATAGAGAATCTATTTCAAAATCAAAACAAGGTAGATTTTATATCGATTTTTTTTTATTTGATACATTGTGGTCAATCACGTAAGATTGGTGAATTAGTTGAAAGGACGGAAAGAGAGGGATTCGAACCCTCGGTAAACAAAAGTCTACATAACAGTTCCAATGTTACGCCTTCAACCACTCGGCCATCTCTCCGACATCAGGATTATGACTGAGTACCTGGGTGAATAGCGAGTTATTCATCGTTTTTTAGATTATGGTTAATAGAGACCCTTTTTTGACCGGAAAAATTTGAAGTAGATAGAAGGTTTTTTTTTTATGAGTCCGCTTTTATGTTAGTTCGTACTATAAAATTCCTTTGTTTGTGAGAAAATTTTCTCACAAAAGAAAAGGTAAAGGAAATAAAAAGAGTTATAGAATGGATTACTACCTATGCCAAGATCGCGTATAAATGGAAATTTTATTGATAAAACCTTTACAATTGTAGCCGATATCTTATTACGAGTCATTCCGACAACTTCCGGAGAAAAAGAGGCATTTAGTTATTACAGAGATGGTGCGATTTGATTATCATTATTTTTTTTATTTTTCGCTGATTTGAAATAGAAAGAAAAACGAGTATTGAAAAAAATCTACGCTTTTGAAGGTGAAGTTTATAATATAAAAAAAGCAATCCCTTCTGTCATGTATCCACGATTAATGCAGCCTTAGATGCTTCAATTGTGAATTCTAGTATTGAGCAAAAGGTTTTTTACCTATGGTTCCCGTATTACAGATCAATCCTACTACACTAATACAATATACGAATAGGAGGCATAGGGGAAGAAGCACTACGCCGAGAAATCAACAACACGAAAACTTTCTTAAAAATGATTCCCTTTCTTCGTCTTCTTTGGGATTGGGACTAATTAAAATGGTTGGAACAATAAACATCCATCTCGTTCGTACTTTGGATACCCGTATAACCATTGAAGACTGTTGAAGTGACTAATTCCTGGAAATTTAGGGGCGTTGAGAACAAAGAAATTTTTAGAGTTTCTTTTTTTATTTTTATCTAGCATGAACCCACTTGGTAGTAAGAAAAGATCTTTTGCAAGAAGGTTGGCTAGGGATTTCTTGTAAAAACATTAGCCCCGCTTAGTTCATAATGACATCACATTTTTCCATATATTTATTATTTTCATTATGCACCTAAAGGAGGAGCCGTATGAGATGAAAATCTCACATACGGTTCTGAAACGGAGAATTCGTTAAAGCGAATGACGACCGTAACGGATGTCGGCTCAATCTGAAGGAAATTATGCGGAAGCATTACAGAATTATTATGAAGCTATGCGATTAGAAATTGACCCCTATGATCGAAGTTATATACTCTATAATATAGGCCTTATCCACACAAGTAATGGGGAACATACCAAAGCTTTAGAATATTATTTTCGGGCATTAGAACGAAACCCCTTTTTACCACAAGCTTTTAATAATATGGCTGTGATCTGTCATTACGTGCGACTATCTCCACTATAGAAAAAAGAACGAACAGCTAGTCAATGAAATACTAGAAACACAAAAAAAGGGCTTTCTACATAAGCATCGTCCAAAACGATTTTTTATCAGCTGTAGCAAATAAATAAACTTCCTAGATCGAAATATGAAGTGAAGACTAGATATGCCTAAATACTTTCTTTTCTATGGATAAAAAAAGATTTAATTGATAGAAGAAGCACCGTAAAGATCAATTGGAAAGGTTTTGGACCGATACAACAAGAGCTGTTTATTTATATCATAATATGAGATAAATCTTAGGAATCTACTTATGTAATAGAGTGGATCCCCTAAGGTATTGAGCAGCGGTGTAGCATCAGATCCTAAAGACAGTGAGTCTTTTTCTTTTTTATGAAGTATGAAAAAAAGTCTTTTTCAAAGATTCTATATAAATTTTTATATGAAAGCGGGATAGTTACCTTTCAG